TTTCCATTTATTGATAAAAAGAGACGTTCCTTTTGAAGACAGAATGCATTTTCTTTGATATCTAACATAATGCATGCAAGGTTCTTTGACCAACCAAAGATTCGCCTGACAATCCGTAACCTTAAGAACGACCCTCCCCAGACATTCTATTTTTCCATAGAAAAAAATTCGTTCAAGAAGAACTCCAAAAGATGTTGATTTTAAATGAGAAGATTGGTTACGTAAAAATACGAAAATGCATTCGTATTCACATACATGAGAATTATATAAGAATAAAAAGAATCTTTGATTTGGTTTTAACCCGGCTTTCTTTGGAGTACTAAGACTCCAATACTCGTTGATAAAAAATCGTAAGAAATGCAAAGAAGGGGCATCTTTTACCCAATAGCGAAGGCTTTGAACCAGGATTTCTACATGGACAGGGTAAGGGATTAGGATATCTAACACAAAATTTAAATGTGAAAAATTGTCTTCTAAAAAGGGAAATATTGAATGAATTGATCGTAAAGTCTGAGATTTGACTATCTTTTGCCCTTTCCCTTCTAGAGAAGAGATTAATCGTAGAGAATATGGAATTTCCACAATAAATGCAAACCCCTTTGATAGGATTTGAGAATATAAATCCTTGTTTCGGCCCCAAAATGAATTTTGCTTCGAATCATTTGTAGAAATAAGAAAATGGTTCTGTTTATACATTCGAGTAATTAACCGTTTCACAATCAGTAAACTGGATTTATTCTCATAAACCTGATTTTCCGACAAAAAGGATCGACTCAAACTACGATCATGGGCAAATGCATAAATATACTCCTGAAAAATAAGTGGATATAGAAAGTCCTGCTGCCGAGATCTCTCTAACTGTAAATCTCTTTGGATTTCCTCCATTTGAAATTCGATTGGAATCAAAGGTAGTTTAGGGGTTATCAAATGCTACATAGTACGATACAGTCAAAACAGAGTATTCTTTTCTCCTAAGAAAAAAGACCTCGAAGTTAGCAACAGATTCTCTGCCCTTTCTTTTTTCCATTTCATATTTCATTTAGTATTTAGTCTATGTTATCGGATAAGAAGATGGTTAGAAATCTTTTATTTTTTAAACCTAATCGCTCTTTTGATTTCGGAAAAAACGTTCGTTATCAATATACTGCTTCTTTTACACACACCTCTATTCCATAATCATAATATAGAATGCCAATATTTAGGATTCATTAAAAAAAGATAGAATCCACTCGTGGGAGAAGAAGCTCTTCCCGTATCAGGTACTAATCTACTTTTAACGTCTAATTAGATCGGGAAATTATTCCAATTTTAAGAACAAAAGCTGGTTGCTTTTTCTTTCTAAAAAAATGAAAGCCCTGGGGCCATATCCATTTATTCATTCGACCCAACTTTCTTTTGTTCTATTCCAACAATTTCAACAGGGTTTTCTACCGATCTTATAAGAATGAAATACGTTTGAAACTTTCCATTGATACGACATGCTATTTTTTCCATCCATTCCATTTCAGGATCAGTCGCGGTCTTCCAAACTTTTCCAATGGTATGGACGAATTCCTCGCTTCATCTATATGTGTAAAAGATTCTAGCCGCACTTAAAAGCCGAGTACTCTACCGTTGAGTTAGCAACCCGAATAAAATAAAAATGAAAAAAACACCGTTTGGATTTGGTAAAAAAACCTACGGGGCGAAAATAAATGGACCCCTTTTCACTTATCAAGATGAATTATATTTGTTCGATATACTGTTGTCAATATAAAAAAAATATTGACAAAAAGAATAGACTGGAAATTTAATTTGCAATAAAACGAATTCCACACTCTAAAAATATTCCACTTCTATTAGCACTATATATCTAATGTAGACATAGGATAGATAGATACAATAAACAATATAAATGGAAGAAAAAATCGTTGCATAATTAGGTGGATTTTATCAGTCTAAAGTCTAAGTGGAATAAGGAAAGTGGATTCCTTTCGGTTAGTGGAGTTTTGATGAAAACCGTACAGATTTTTATTTCTTTTTTTTTTTTTTTATATATCGTATCAAGTTTTTTCGTTCTAGACCGTCAGATTAGATGGAATCAGAACATGGATTAGGAATAGAACAGAAAAGAAAAAAAAGAGGGGGTCAAAAAAACAAGTATAGAAAAACTATAGAAAATTCTATACAAGTTGCTACCCCCCCTCGGTATTACTTTAATTTAATTTTGTTTGATTAGATAAAAGTTCCTTAAAAACTTCCGCTTTCTTTAAAAGATTATGAACAGTTACTGTGGGTTGAGCCCCTGTTTTGAGGAAATATAGAATAGCAGGAACATTTAAATAAGTTTGGTTCTTTATTGGATCATAAAACCCCACTCTTCTAAGGTCTTTTCCTTCTCTTCGAGATCGAACATCAATTGCAACGATTCGATAGACGGCTCATCGGGATAGATATAGATGAACAGGACCCCCCCTAGAACCGTATAAGAAGTTTTCTCTTCATACGGCTCGAGAAAAAAATGATTTCATTCAAAGTTTTGTCTATGTATGCAATTAGAATATTCTAATTCTAATATCTAAAAAAAAATAAATAAATGACAAAAGAGCCTATACCATAGACTATACTATGATTTCAGTCTTTTTTATTTTCAGGAAGAAAATAAAAAAGAAACCATTCGTACTCATAACTCAAGTTAGAGAATTTTCAAAGAAAATCTTTAGTCAATTTCATTTATTGAGCGGTCTTTACCCCGCTTTCTTTGTCTCGTTTAAAATTCGATTTAGATTCTTGAGTTTGATCCAATTCTTGAGACTAGCGAGACAATTTAAACGGCATTTCCTTGTTTTTGGATCCTTTTTTTTTTTGAAATCGTTGGGTTTAGACATGACTTCGGTGCTTCTTTTCTTAATGCTTTCAAAATGGCAGCAACATACCCCTTGTTGATTAAAGAATCATACGGACAGTTGATTCCCCGTGATACACTTTGAACTTTGAATCCAAAAAATTTGATCAATTGCAACAAGTTTTCTTTTTTTTTTTTTATTACAAACTTGTTTGAATCGGATCCTTAGAATTCTTATATATGGAAGAAGATATATTTACGAAGTTGTTCTAATTGATTGACATTAACCCTAGATTCTTGACCCCGAAAAAGAAATGAATCCTTATTCTACTCGAGCTACATCGTGAACTATTAACAACCCCCCCCAAAAAAAGGGTTCTAATATAACAATGTCGAGACAAGAGCACCTTCATCATTATCATTCATTATTAGATAAATGGAAAATGGTGGATGTCAAAATCCACAAAGGATCATGTCCTTCAAGTCGCACGTTGCTTTCTACCACATCGTTTCAAACGAAGTTTTACCATAACATTCCTCTTATTTGGAACCGGTATGGAATTGATTCAACCGTGGAATCATGAATAGTCATTGGTTCAGTTGTACATAGCCGTCATAATCTAGTTATTTTTTATTCTAAACTATTCATTGATTTTATTCTATATATTGATTTTATTCTATATCTATATATATTCGTTATTATGCTACCTATAATCTATAATAAGATAATTAATAAGATAATTAGCACGAATAAAAGTAGAACCAAGATTCTATATAGACTAATTCCATATTTTATCTATTTTATTTTATCTATTTTATAGATAAAATATAGATAAAATATATATATATATGGAATAGAGACTAGGGGTAGAATAAATATATAGTAATAGAAATGATTCCCTTTTTTATTTCATAAAAAAAAAATCGAGGACTATTCAAAAAACTCGATAATTAAAGAACAGATAAACAGATAATTAGGCTTTTTTTGTTCATTTTGAAATTTTTCAACCTCCATTAGTACTCTGCAAATGACTTATATTATCTATGTAATTATTATCTATATCTATATATTAGATTAGACTATATTATTTTATTAGAAATAGATATGTGTAATATGGGTGGGTGGAATTTTTTTTTCTGAAAAAGTCTTAGCATGACAGCAGCTTTAACATACCTAAATCTATTTTTAGACAAAAAAATAGAATAGAAAATAGAAAGGAGTAGAAATCTAGAATCTAGAAACAAATAACGTTTTGAATCTAAAAAAAAAAAGTGATTAATATAAGATAGATTCCACCCTCTCTACTTTTTGAATCCCATAAATTCAATTCTTGGGATTGAACTAGAACGATACGTACCATATAATCGTAACCCTATACTATATATAATATAGCTATATATATATAAGCTAAACATTTCTTCATTTTAAATAGATTTTGGTTAATATTTCAATAATAATCTTTTCCTAAAGTGAAAAAAAATAGGGGATAAGATAAACCACCCCTGCCTCAATCATTTCATCGATTTCCAACTCTACATTCGAACTAAACACGAAATACAAAAAAAATGGATATGCTCTGGGACGGAAGGATTCGAACCTCCGAATAGCGGGACCAAAACCCGTTGCCTTACCACTTGGCCACGCCCCATTTTCATTTTAAATTCACACTAAAAAAACAATAGTCTTGGTATTGATTTTTTGTCAACTCCAGCCCAAAGATCTATATATCTATAGAATATACTGGTATTAGGATTTTGATACATAGTCTTAGAGATTTCTTAAAGATTAGATATAATCTAATTCAATTGAATTTATTGATCATTACATCGAATTCAATTAAGATATTCTATGAAAGTATGATTTCTTCTATTCTCCTTTGAGAATTGGAGGATTTTTTATTGGGTAGATTTCAAGAAAAAGAAAGAAGGATTTTTTGTATACCTTACTTACTTTCTTCCTTTTTCCGTATCTCAAAAACTCAATCAAATTGCAATTATCTCCAAGAACAAAAAGCCTGCTATGCTTAATACCGTAAGTTTGATCTGTATTAATTCTGCCCTTTATTCGAGTAGTTTTTTCTTCTTCGGCAAATTGCCTGAAGCCTATGCTTTTTTGAATCCAATCGTAGATATTATGCCAGTCATCCCTTTATTTTTTTTTCTCTTAGCTTTTGTTTGGCAAGCTGCTGTAAGTTTTCGATGAGATCTTTACTCAGAATATTCTAGAAAATGAATGCATGATTTTTCGCGAAAAATTTCTAACAATTACAACAATCAGATAGTCTGAACCCTAGATTCGGACTTGGATAGTCACCAAAACTCTGGTTTACCCGTATTTCCTCATTTTAAATCCTTTATTCTTTCCAGGGAAAGACCCTAACCCATTAGGGTCTCCCATAACATCTAATTTGAATATGAAAGTATTTTTTTAATGAAAAAAAAATATGATTTCTTGGTTTCAAAGTAGGATATGTGGTAGAAAAATGGAAGATCTATTCTCTTTTTGTTTTCAAAAAACCATCTTGGAGATTGTGCAATGCTTACTCTGAAACTCTTTGTTTATACCGTAGTTATCTTTTTTGTCTCTCTCTTTATTTTTGGATTCCTCTCTAATGATCCGGGACGAAATCCGGGACGTGAAGAATAAAATCCAAAGCCTTTTCTTGGTTCATTTTCGAATTTTATCTATTCCATTTCTCCTTCTCCACACGTTTAACTAAGATTTCCAAAATTTGAAAAAAAATCAACAATGGAAACGGAAAGAGAGGGATTCGAACCCTCGGTACGAATAACTCGTACAACGGATTAGCAATCCGACGCTTTAGTCCACTCAGCCATCTCTCCCAATTTAAAAAGATAATTACTACGTTACACATAATGTAAGGAGCCCGTCCTTTTTTCTTGCCTTTATCTATTCTAAAAATTAATTATCTATTAATTAATTCTATATCTATATATCTATTATATATATATAGAGAGAGATCTACAAATCATGAATTTCACTTATCTATAGCTTATCTGAAGGAGGGGCTCCAAGCTGCCAAGAACCGAACTAAAGAAAAAGAAAGAAGACCTCTTTGTTTTTGTGTGAATTTTGTTCGAAAGGTCCTTCCCTTTCTGATGGCCCGGCTGGGTACTGACCAGACCGGGCTCTTTTTTTGTTCCAAGGAATTGGAGATAAAGAATTTTATCTCTTACATCTGATTTGAAAATTGTATTCTATTTATTTTATTCAATTGACTCTTTTAGTTTAGATTAACTAGATTAAAGCAACAACAAACAATTAAAGAAGAAATAAAGAAGAAAACCTATTTACATTCTTTTTCTTGTTCTATTTTCATTTTACGAACTAATGTTGATTCTTCCACAATTCCTTTTTTTAGTGTTTTTAGTGATTCATATCTAGTAAAACTTCTTAAATTTGGATCTCCCCTCGACAAAGTTCAACACTCTTGTTTTTTTTTTTTTTTATTCGTTAACGATCCGTTTGAAATTCTCTTGGTCGACAAAAGGTCCGTTTGTATACGATAATCATATCGTAGCGGGTATAGTTTAGTGGTAAAAGTGTGATTCGTTTTATTAACCCTTTAAAAGTTAAAGGGTCTTTCGGTTTTATTCATATTCCGATCAAAAACTTTATTTCTTAAAAGGATTGAATCCTTTACCTCTCAATAAGAAATTCGAGAAAAAAGTACACATTCTCGTAATTTGTATCCACGAGTTCCCTTTTTTTTAAGGGAAAGGTTCGATGATCCAATTGCGAAACAGAATTTTCAATTGGATCCAGACTTCCAATTGAATAAGTATAAGTAAAGGATCCATGGATCAAGATAGAAAGTAAATTTCTAATCGTAACTAAATCTTCCTTTTTTTATTTCTTAAAGAAATAAATGGAAGCAAAATAGCTATTCAACGATGACTTTGGTTTACTAGAGGCATCGGCCTATTGTTTTAGCTCGGTAGAAAACAAAACCCTTTTCCTTAGGATCCTTTCAAATAGAAATAGAGAACGAAAGAACTAGAAGGATTTTTAGAATCCCCTTCTTCTAGAAGGATCATCTAGAAAGCGATTGATTTTGTTTGTATTCGGGCAAAAAGCTGACGTAGGTGTTATGGGTCTAATTTTGTTCACATCTTAAATCTAGGAATTGACTCATTTTCCATTTCCATAAAGGAGCCGAATGAAACAAAAGTGTCATGTTCGGTTTTGAATTAGAGACGTCCAAAAGGCTGAATTGACGTCGACTATAACCCCTAGCCTTCCAAGCTAACGATGCGGGTTCGATTCCCGCTACCCGCTTATTTTTCCTCTTTTCAAATTCATTTCATATCTATATATATATATAATAGATAATAGATTAATAGATAATATCGGATTAATGTATCATTGAATATACAATTCAAAAAATTTTCTCACATACCATCCGATTTTTTGTTTTCAATCAAACAAGAATACGCAAAATCGGAATGAATGGCGTCCATTGTCTAATGGATAGGACAGAGGTCTTCTAAACCTTTGGTATAGGTTCAAATCCTATTGGACGCAATTTTTTCCATCTATTTTTTATTTCCGTAGTAAGAAGTGCTTTTTGCACAAATCAAATCCGAGACGCTTGGCTTCTTGGTTAAGATAAAAGTGAGTAATTTATTTAGGCTTGTTCCTGAAGTAGAAAGAG